GATCTTTGACTCCATAGTTTGCTGCGTGCCTGATTCCACCCTCAACAACTATTTGAATACTAGATCTTGACTACCGACCATGGGCGGAGGGCGAGGTCGGTTAATTGTGTGATGACCTTTTTTTTTCCCTCAGGCAACGACAGTTGATCGTTTCACTCATGCTTCTCCTATTATATGATGGGAGGTCCTTATTCCACTGATGGTTTACTCTTCTTTTGATCTAAGGTTGACCGCTGACTTAGAGTACCTACAGCTTTCACAGCTTCAGGTGCAGGGACGGAAGAAGTTAAGCTTTCGTTTTTCAGTTACTGAACGAGCTCTCGTTTCGTATGAGGAAAGGGTAGCGGTCTCTTCTATGGAATAGCCTATACTCTCCGAAGGAGCTATTGGCATAATGAAGACCCGCGGGGATATGGCAGCGGCATAGGAAATAGGCTCCCTAGTGCTTTATATAGCATTTCTGTAGTCTCCGACCTCCGTTACTCTATCATTCGCCTCGCTCCACTAGCTATTAAGAAGTTTCAATAGGCACTAGCCTGCACACTGAAACCTTACCCTCCTCTACTAGTCAAAAGTCTGACTTTCGGAGCCCAGATAACCTGACTTGACTACCGAGTCAGGCTCTAGAATCATAAAGTAGGAAAGCTAGCAGGACTCCTCAAAGGAGGAAGCAGCTGAAGAACGGCATTTTCATAGCAATACCGAGACGGGCTCAGATTTAAGGGATCCCAGGATATGCCGTTGTTAGGTTTTAGGCACCAGTCGGTATCTGACAGCTAGATTAGAGAAGTGGAACCCCTCACCATTTATAGGAAAGCCTTAAAAGGGAGCTATGGGTCGACCTACTGCAGACTTGACTTTCTAACTTCAGTTCGATGCACCAAAGTCCACTCTAAGCTTCTGAAAGCGCACATTCATTCGTTTCACCTTGATAGCGGGAAAGTGCTTCTCGGTCCTATATTCTCAATGCCCTCAATTAGGTGACTGAACTCGCCATGATAAGGAACTCCACTCTCAAGACCACAGTTGCACTGCCATAAGTTGGCTTGGACTGACCTGCCAGCCATATGGATCGACAGACACGCCCCTCGTCCCACTTGTAATTAGAGTTTTATAGAAGCGTACTTTACTATCTGAAAAAGAATAGGATTTTGATTCAGCCTACCCATAGATCTGGGATACTCTTTCTGGTTGCTTATGGGGACTTCTTTTATTTAGCCTTCCTTCCTTAGCTTTAGTAGGTGCATTAAGGATTCTATGATTAGAAGCTTTGTCAAGGTGCTCGAACCTTGTTCTTGGTCAGCGGCGTATGCGCCCAAGCAAGGCAGAAAAGAGAGACTTTCGTAGAGAATGAATAAAGAATATCATAAGCTTTTTTAAACGATTGATCAAAGTGTGTTACAGGCCATGGAAATAGCCTTTTCGATTGCTGGACTATTCCTGCTTGTGTGCTTTCCCGATGGCAATTGGTAATACGAGTTGCGCTTGCAATTTTTCCTATTATGCCTTCGATATCAAGTGTGAGTTTCCTGCCTCCATTGGCCCATCCATTCGCTTTTAGTTCTTTTTAAGGGAGTGCTTATAGATAAGTTGGGGTAGCCCTTGTTTGTTGCAGGCGAGCATTTCACTTTCAAGTTCAACTGGAGAGAGTTAAGGAAGGTAAGCGCATCTGGTGTAATTGATTCCGCCATCGGTTCTTTCATATGCCCTAGTCAGCAAGCTAGCTAGCAGTATCTTGACTTCTTTGGAAAGCTTTCAGGCAAGGTAAATCCATGATCCAGTGAGAAAACCTGAGTATCAGTAGTTTATAGAACCCCGTAGAAGAAAGCTTAGTGCTATGCCCTCTATTTACATTACAGGGGGTACTCTCTTGGTTCTCTTTCTGTTGCCCTGCCAGTGAGGAAGGAGGAATCGAATCCAGCCAATTCGAATTGCTTTCCAGCCCACCTATCTAAGTAGGTTAATAAACAAGCCCGTTTTAAAGTGGTCCCTGTTCTCCAAGAGAACCTGGGCATAAAGGTTCAAACCCTAGTGAGTGTGAGTGCTTATCTCTTTTTGAAAGACTATTCTCTGTACTCTTATTCATTGGCATATTTCCGTAACTCTTTTAGAATAATACGGTACTTTCCCACTGACATTTTGTTTTGAGTACTCCCCTTCCAAGCGAGGTTGCTAAGTGCGGGCCAGGCGAGGCCAATAGGTCAGGTCAATAGGTAGGGTCCATGAGAGCAGTCCATATGAGCCAATATGATCTAGCCTCGGGATATGCTTTTCAATTGGAAAATGTCCGATATCTCTTCCTTTGAGTCTGTTACAGACAGTGGCTGGACATTTAAGTGAGATGAGTAAAGATTCTGACTTAATAGAGTTATAAGGCAAGGAGGAATTCAATTGAAATCCATTTTCTTTCTAGTAAGCTAGGGCTTAGTAAGCAAATCAAAGGAGTCGTCAAGCTGGGGCAAGTCAAGTTAGTTTTTAGCAGTCTCTCAAAGCAGTCTCAGCGAGGTTAAGCGCTAGGTAAAAGGCAGCTAGGGCTCAAGTTGAGTTTACTAGCAAGTCATCAGACAGAAAAAGTTAGGGCAGCTGGGGAATTAGTTGAAGTGCAAGCATCTCTTGTAAAAGGATAATCTCTTCCAGTATATCCAATTGCATAAGGTCATCCGGTTCTGGCATCGAATGGGAGTTCTCTTTATTTTTGGCTCTTCCCACTTTAGAGTTTTTTAATATGTGTTTAAGAAGTCCCTAATCTATTCTATCAGTACTACTAGCGAGCTAACATGCTAACAGTAGTTAGAAACTGGTCTTTATTAAGCTCCCCTAGCATAATAACTAAATAACTAACAGGCTTTTAAGACTAGCAGTTCTACTAATAGGATAAGAGTGAGTTGGCAAAGGCTATTCTTCTCATTCCTTCCCTTGATCTGACAGTGCTAAGTAAGAAGAGCCTAAAGAACATTACCAGTAATCCGAGGCAAGCGCATAAGAGAGCTAGCTTGTATAAGAGTCATAATAGGACTAAAAATAAGAAAGGTCCAACTCGTACTAAGGCTATCGGTACTACTCTTCAAAAATTCCTAACGTGGAAAAGGTTTCTACTATGTTTACCGTTTCTAACAGAAAGACCAGCTCTCCCCTTAGTCTAAATAGCTAGATAATCTCCCGGCAAGGGCAAGCTAGTTCTTTAGCAAAATCAGTAGTCTTTCAAGCAAGCTATGGATAAGAGGGATAGGTCAAAGGTAAAGGACCTAAGCTATTTGATTTGAGATTTTAAGCCAGTTCAATTCCTTTTCCTCTTGCAGAAGAAAAGCGAAACCCATAACGCTCTAGTAGTAAGCGCATCCAGTGAGCGAGCAAACAAAATTGGAGTTCTAAGCTAAGCCCCTTATTTCAATGTCATGCCAGCCGAGCCAGTAGACGTCTTAAGGTAAGCTCTTCCTGTTGCAGTGTCTGTTGTAGTTTACTTCTAGGCAGTGGCAGTCCTACTTGCAGCTGTTGGGAGTGCCCTTGCTAGGCCTAAGACCTTCCCCTCCTAAAGAGCTAATGGTTTATGTCGGTCCAGGAAAGTGTGTCACATATTGGAATGACATTAGGTTGGGAGTGGCTAGACTGATTGACCGAATATGCACTTTATGGGAGAAGTTGACTAGGGAAGCCTCACTAAATTCCCTCTTCGATGCTAAGAAGAGTTTGAGATCGCTACGCCCTTTAGGCGAGTGAAGTGCCCCGTAAGCTATGAGGGCGAGCTATATGTAAGAATTTCGTGAGCAACAATTGAACTGAATGTTCCAAGTGCATCCAGCAGGAATCGAACCTACGAATATTTGCCCTTTTCTCCCGGTTGGTATAGGTTGGGCGCTTTAACCATTCAGCCATGGATGCAAAGACACTTTTCGAGTGAACTAGGTTTTGGTATTCCTTCTCGAGCTTCTATTTCTTCCGTTAAAGGGGATTCGAGAAAAGATGGAATAGGAAGACGTGTTTCCAGAACAAACAAGATACGGGTTGAGAAGGGGAAGTTAGCAAAGTTAGACAAGATTGGAATGGGCATAGGAACATGTATTGATGTACCAGATCGGCTAATGCTCCCAGGTTGATGCGATGTATTCCACCAGTTGACTGAAGACTTGATTATTGGTATATCGATCGGTCCAGCACGGATTGAAATAGAAGCCGGTTCGACAGGAAGCTTTTGAAAACACAATGCACCCAGGTAAATAAGGAACGAGATGAATACAGAGGTTAAACGAGCATCCCACACCCAAAAGGTGCCCCACATAGGTCTTCCCCGAAACCCCCCAGTAACTAAGGTAAACAACGTAAAAAAAGCACCCATTTCTATACCGGTTCCGGAAGAGCGAAGAAAAAGAGGATGCTTTGTTAATAGGAACAAGAAAGTGCTTATAGCCGTAGCGATATAAACAAGAATACTCATCCGAGCCGCAGGAACATGTACATACGGAATACGAGAATTTCCACCTTGTTGAAGATCTAGTGGTGCTACCCGAAGACTTAAATAAATAGCCATCGCTGTTAAGAACAACCGAGATCCAATGAGAATTTTCGCGTAGCTTCTGGTCTTTGACATCAAAAAAGAAGGTTGTAATAACGAAAGGGACATGTGAGAATTTGGTCCTAGCTAGTGGAACAAGAAAGACATGGATCTATATTCAATACGCAATCAAAGGATTTCCCCCAACGAGGAATTCCCCCTGCTTTGTTTTCGCTCCGCTCGCTTGTGTGTGGCACTCCTTGCTCGCTCCGCGGCATACCGAAAAAAGGGTTTCAAAAAAGTAGATTCCGTGACCAAGAGAGCCTTTTTGGAGTGTGCAACGTCCTTCCTCATATTCTATTTACAGAAATCCCTTTCCCATATGCTGCCTGCCAACGACAACTGGTACTTTCGGGTCATCAGAGCCCCCCCCCTCCTGAGTGTCTTTTCACTTCCGTCGTTCAGGAACAAACACTTCGTTTGCCTAATTCTTTTGAATCCCGTCCCGCCCCAGACCAGACAAATTACCCACCGTGTGTATTTCTTAAAAAGAAAAAGTAGTTTATCACTTCTTGAAAAAGCTGCGAGTTCTTTCCACGTATACGCAAAGATGAGATTAAGGTCATAAGTGCATTATTTCGAGTAGCTCCTAAAGCATAGCGGTGGAGCGTCCAGCGAACACTTTCAATTCGGAGAACCATTTCCAGTTCCATTTCGTGAGCCATAGCTCGTAGATAAAGGGAGGCTGTTCCTTAGGGTGGGTTGGGAAAAATCCAGGCAATGTTGAATTGAGAAAGAAATGAAAAGGGGATTTTTTTCTTTATTTTTTTTGTCGTTTCTTTTTATACTATCTACTCTCCCCGGCTAAGCCGGCAAGAGAGAGTGAGGAGGTCGTTACGTGAACGTTACATGACCGCGAACATTCCATTTCTTATGGAAGGAGAAGGGACGCCCTATTAGTAAGCATATCGAGGCGCAGGTACGAAGCACATCTGGCCATTTTAAATGCATTTTTCTTAAAGCAAGCAAGAAGAATATTAGCTTTCATAGAAAGTGAATCACTAATTCATACGGCGGAGATATACGTACGGTATACGGTACGGAAAGATAGAGAAAGAAGGTAGGTACTAACTTCTATATAGGGTAGGATAGATGCTTTACCCCCACCCCGAGGATGAAACTATTTAGTATATTAGACTGAAAGGTTCGGTTATTTTACCACCCCACCTAGTAAGGGAAGGGTTGGCAAAATATATATAGAGGGCCCGGGTAGGCGATTTTGAAGGTGGTTGAGGTAGCTTAGTTGGTTAGAGCAAAGCCCTTAAGATTCTTGTGTCAGTGGTTCGCCTAAGCATCTGCTTCTTTTCTTCCGGGTGGTGGGAGGGGGGCACTCTATTTTAGCTAGCATTTTTTCTATCTAACCTAGAGTCAAAGGAAGAAAACCGGCCTCCTGAACAAATCCTCTTCGCTTCAAATGGTAGGGTAGTTTCTCGACCCGTGCCTCTTTGCTGGGCTTGACCGGGTGCTTGAACCCGGGCGGGGCAACCCCCCGGTCCCGCAAGCACCAGCAACTGTCAATCTAATAAGAAGTAGGTGATAGGCTCATGTCATTAGGGGAAGCCTAAAATTGACCTGTCAATTCAATCAAGGAGCACATGAATTGAAGGAAGGGTCGCCTATTTACTCCCGGCACATGCCTGTAAGGGCCCTTCTTCCTGATGCTTAGCCCCGTTCATCTCGGCGCAAGAGCAGCTGCGGCTAGGAAAGAGAAGGGGGCAGAATCGAGCTGGAGGTGAACATGAGCCTGATCAAGAGGAGGCTAGAGATTCAGGGATACCTTACGAGTACATGGGCAAGAAGCAAGTTTGTTTGCGAGCAGATTCTTACAATCCAGTCTATGAGAAGTAGGTAGGGGTACCGAGCCATAGGTCTGTCTTTTGGTGCCTTATTGTTGGTCTTAGATCCCAGTAAGGACTTTAGCGGCTTTTTTTTTATATGTTATATATATAGGAGGGGCAGCAGAAGAAGAAGAAAAGATGAGGGAGATGAAAGGGATGGGAAAGAAGATGCGAGATTACCTTGCCAGGGCTTGCCTTTTGACTACTTTTTGTTTTTCGTAGACGAGATCGTACTGAGATAGTAAGATCGACCACTTTGCCAACCGAACATTTAGTGAGCCGGCTTTTGTCAAAAAGACTTTCCGCGGATTGACTCGGGATATATAGGAGACAGCCAAGTAAACTCAAGACTAAAGAATAAACTGCTCTTACATCCTCATCAAGTGAGAGACCGACACGAGGAATTGAACTCACTCCAGGAAGAATTCCCCAGAAAGCTTGGGCGGAATCGAAAGCGGGGAAACTGACCACATGATCGGCAATGGGCATAGACCCGGAAACAAGATTCACTCGTCCTTCAGCCCTGACCTAGATCTAGACATGAGGGGGAGACCCCACAGAAAGGAGTAGGCGATGACTGGGATGGAAAGAAATGAATTCTTTCATTTATTAGACTGCCGGAAAGGCCGATACGATAGGCCCTGTCTCAAAGACTGATACAATTTCCTCGCCTCGCTGCCAACAAGAAAGAAATTCCATTATGCGGCAAAGCAGATGAACTACCTAACTAAGGGAAGGGGGGTCAAACACCTGAGATGACTAAGCGCTAGGGGAGACTCTTATACCTGCACCCTCCGCTGCTTACCAGGCGGAATCAAAGACTTTTTTAGTGCACCTGTCGTTAATCGGAAATGGAAGATAGATCTAAAGATCCTCAGTTGGTTCGTTTTGGTCTGATGTGGAAGATTTACGACATGGTTGCGGTAAAGGGTATAAATTTCCGAGTACCTATCTTGGACGTTGGTACCGGCCTCCCTTTAGGAGGTTATGTATTGGGTGGTATCAGTGGTACAGATTTCTGGGTGTCTGCTCTAGGTTTGACACAACCTAAAGCAGGACGTGGTATCGTGCTTCCTAGTGTTTTGATACACTTTGGAGAAGATCCCACGGTTACGACCATCAGCTTACTTACCCTAGCACACACAATAAGGGGGCTCAGAAAACTAAACTTATAAATGAACTTAGCCATATCCTTCATTTCAGTACTTTTGCTCCCTTCAACACATCCCTCTACTCAACTTGGTAACCTTCTCCGATCCTTTCTTAGCTCAGTCTTTGAAAAGGAAATTTTTCTAAGGCCATTTCTTTCTCAGATTCAAATGCGGGATCTCCTGTTGATCCGGTAGTAGGGGTCTGAGTTTTTGCTGTTACAGAATCCCGTGCTACGGAATGAATCTAGTCACCATCCGATTTAGCTCTTTTAGTATGGACATGGCTTAAGGAAGCGAATGACTCGGGTTCAAGTAGTTCGGCTAAGCCGGCAAGAGAGATGGAGTCACTAAGCCCTAACGTTAGATCCATTATCTCACAGAGAGAACGATATTCGGATCAATCATAAAAAAGTCAAGTAGGAAAAAAAACCATTAGCTGCGAACAGGTCGCTAAGGCTTTCACATAACGAGGAAAGGAAAGACGATTATATCCAATCAAAACCTCGTCAAGTAAAAAAGATTCTAACTCTCGTTCCATTTACTCAATGGGTCGGGCATAAAGGGAAGGATGTTTTCATATCCTAAACACCTATCGATTGTGTTAGTGAGTTAGCAATCACCCAGTCTATCCTTATAGAGTTCAGTTTAGTGCTTATTACTGGTTGGGGTGGAACCTTTCAACATAAGATTTTATAGACTAAGACTCAGATTAATTAATATATTAGCACACGAATATTCATAGTAAATTATTGTAATAAGAAGACGTTTACTTTCTAATATACTGTAAGAGTATAAGAAACTTTACAGCTAAGTACCCTTGCAACTCATTTTTTAAGTAAAGTAATTGACTATGATTCGTACATCGCTGGTACACATAACCTTTGTGTGTGCTACCAAGGTGGCACAGGACAGGCATTCTCTTTATGCGGATACCCCTATTCTCTTAGTCAAGAGCCCCGAAAAAAAAAAGAAAGCAGAGAGGCTGATCCCAATTCTCGGGAATGGATTCTCAACATTGGAATTCTCCTATTCCATACTAGAATAGTCCTAAGGGAACCTAGACTCGGATATTAGCCTAAAAGATTGAAAGTCGTAACATAGAATTCTATCCTTGATAGCCCGCAAGCTTTGATTGAAGCTCAGTTTCCAACATTCATTTCAGACTTTTTTATGGCAGTTGGAGTGAATTGACCAACATTGACCCATTCAATTATTCTGTTGGGAAAGATTGACCAATTTTGAATCCTAGATTGTCTATCCCGATAATCTAATTAATCGCCTCATCAAGATAATTCAGCCCCTATAGTTCTAGTGGAACTTTCAACATACTCCTGCGTGCCGGGAAGCGCCCTAGAAAGCCAGTCTTCTTCGGAACCCGCCAATCCATCTTTAAACGCGAGATCCCCCTCTCTCTTAAAGTAAAGCCCAAGATTCCGATTCATCCCATCTTTGCCGATTGAATAAAGCCTTTCGTTTGGTCTCGTCGTGAGTAAGCTTCCGCACCCACTGAATGAACGTATCAAACCGCTAGTCTAGCTTCTGGAGTTAGAGCTGCTTTCTTTAGTGTCCTCGTGCGAACGAACTACTTCTATAAGAATTCTTTCTTTTGACGATCGAAAAGGGCTATATCCGGCCTAGCTACTCACTTAGCAGAGTCAAGCCTACATTATAAGGGCCTCGCCACTTTGTAGTTGAGTCCTTTTTTGCTCTCGCTACTTATTATTAGTAGTCGGGTACTTTCACCTTGATAGAGAACTTAACGCTCCCGGGACTCATAGCTTCGATAGCTGCTAGCCGCTCTTCAGGGCAGAGCTAGTACTACGATAGCAGCTCTCATGACCGAGAAGATTGGATACGTACGACAGAACCTTGCGCCTCAAGGCTACTCGCTTCACCTTTTGGCGTTGGTAGAGGCTCAACTTTAGTATGAGAGGGAGCTCTTATAAAGAAGAAAGGACTGAACCGAAGTAGCTTTTCCTTTTTTTCCTTTCCTCTAAGAACCAGAACAGGAAAGTAAGAAGTCGATGGTTACGGTTCCTGTACCATCTCCTAATGAAAAGCCCGTGTTTTTCGCCTCAATGCCATTAGCTTTCATTAAGTCCAATGAAAATCGTGAGACTTGCAAGAAAGAGCGTCTTTTTGGCCTGCATGCCTTTTTCCTTCGTAGTGTTCATGGAAATCGTGCCAGTTTTCTCCAACCCCGTCGTAAGCATATTCTAAAGCCGATCTCACTTCCTTCAGTCTATTGTTTGTTCCCGGCAGTTGCTATAGAATGGAGTGAGTTTCGCTAGCCAGGTTATCACCTCTTCGTGCTATTAAGAAGAAGGAGTAGCCTTTCTCTCCATATGCTTGTTCGAATCGATACTTATAATAATGTCAGCTTCCTCCCTCTTCTTTCGTCTATGCTTTGGGTAAAGCGGCTAAATCCTATGGAGAAATTCGCTACGTGAAAGCTAAAAGCTAAGCTAGTCGAATCCGTACTCCTTTCTTATCTTATATCCCTCGTCTCCCATAGCCAATGGCTTATTCGCTTCCTGGAGAGCTGGGATAAGACTAAATCAGCCTATTGGTTTGGTTCTTTCGGTTCTAGAGAGTCGCTCAGAGTCAAATCTATCTCATCTTATTTAAAGATTAAAAAATGCCATTCATCAAAAAAATTCTCTCCCTCACTGTGGTCAGTCTGCTTTTCTGCTCATCAAGCTAATCAGTAGCCTGCCTTACGAGGGCTAGGCTAATTTCCACTGTTAACCAAAGCGCTAATCTCCGCTCCGAACCTTGATCTTGGGCTATTCTATTCTTCCTGGAGAGAAAGTTCAAATAGAAGGACCTATGGGAAGGTAAGGCCTGGGACTGCTTCCTCGTTTTCAGATCAGGATTTGATGTTCTTAAAAGCTCTCGCCTCTTAGCTTATAAAGACTTGGGTGAGGCAGAAGTTGATGGTTAAGTCGAAGGCTATTCCTTCTTTCTTTTTCAGGCTGGATTGCCCCTTTCATCCAGCTAGGGTAAGGTAATTCATTCGGGTAAAAAGAAGGCAGACTCTTGTCGGCCTTGGGAGTTCACTCTTCTCTTCTTTCTCGGTGAAGGAAGGAAAGCCACTTCTTTTGTAGGAGCAGCTCTTGCCGTTCAAGGAATTGAAGGAATAAGCGATGCTATTGGAGCTCTTCTTCATTTGCCTTCTGATCTGACTGACCTTCTGACGAAAATCCTTCTAACTCTTTTTTTCAAGTCAAGAATGTGTAAACCGACCACGGAAACGACATGTAATCTGGATCTTCTTCACCTTTGACGGGTAAATAAAAAAAGAAAAAAAAAGCAAAAGACATGCCCGGAACGGAAGCCCACTCTAGAAAAGAAGGCTGAAAAGGCCATAGACGGGAACCACTAGAAAGGGGATGAGTTCCTTGACTATAGAGTAGCGTCCATTTCTCCGGGAAAAGAATTCCCATGTGCTTCCTGTGAAAAGATGAGCGTATTTTATTTTACGCGCAACCAACGGATCTTTACGATCTCTCACAGGGGACGATGACCATCGCAAACCGAGATCCATAGGGATCTCTCAAAGAAAGGAGGGACATAGCGTTCAGCCAACTCGACACATTTACTACGAATGTCGATAAGAAAATCTACAGGAGGAGTAGATGGAAGACGCACTATTGACTTAAACTTCAAATTCGTCTTTTTTTTTTTACTAATTTAGCAATAGAAAAAATGGATAAGTAGAAGACGGCCTTCTCATCCCGCCTCAAAGGAAGATGTCTGTGATAAGACGGAATGCATCGCGGAATACCGATCTTCTTTAATTAAGCTAATCGAAAATGGAATGGGAGAATGGCGATCAAAGAATCCGCCATAGTATCCACACGGAAGACGCTTTTAGATAAAGCGCGACACCACCCTTATTCTGAAAACAAAAAAGCCATCGAACGAAAAGGTCTAGCGATCTACCTATTTTTCAGGTGGTTTCAGGCTTGAAGGCGGAGATCCGGTTGAGTGAACACAGCCTTATACCTCAAGGCTTCAGCTCTGTGTCTGCAAAGAGACTATGTTGGGTCTTTCGAGATGCCCATGCGTCTCGGATTCCGCTGGTTTTCAGTGTGGACAGCATCGTCTGTGAAGACTTGGAAGAATCCATTTTATGAGTTTGAATCTTCTTCTCCGGTCGGTGTGGGATATCTTTTCCCTTACACCATTTGAGAAAGATAGCCTTCTCTGTCCTACGTCGTCGAATAAAGCGATTGCGGCTGTGGCCTTTTCAATCTTACCTCTGTGAACAGGCTTCTAGGTTCATCGAACCAGTTTACTCTTTCTTTGGTCTGAAGCGCTACCCTATGCGGGGTGAATCTTTCCCTGATGAAGATTCTTTACGGCCAGAGGGAAAGAATTGCCTCGGAAGCCTCTTTCTTAGTTTAGTACTGCACGATCTCTTCATGAGATGATGACACTTAGTGAAGTTATAAGTGTAGTCGCTGGAGATCTGCGGGCTTCGGATGATGAACTTATGATCTTCTTTGCACCTGGCATGAAGTCGGAGGAGGCTGGAAAAAGTCGGGTCTTTGTTATACCCAATGCTGATCGCAGGCTTTCTTACGTCCTGCTTCTTTCTCGTTGAAGATTGGGGACTTTTGGGCTCGCAATAAAGCTAGGTCCTGCTCGAGCAACTAGTAGTCCTATCTATCCACCTCTCCAGACACAATATCTTGAGTACCTATGATGGTGACCACATCTGCTGGCATGTGATGTTTGGACATAGAATCGAGTCCTTGTGAATGGGCAGAGCCGGGTGCTCTTATTTTACGACGGTAGGGACGATTGCTTCCATTACTGACCAGAAAGACACCAAATTCTCCTTTAGGTGCTTCAACTGCGGTATAGGTAGAAGAAGCTGGTACGGAAAAACCTTCTGTATAAAGTTCGAAATGGTGAATTGAGGTAGAGTAGACCGATGATCCTGTAGTCATTTGA